TTAAAAATAAGCTAAATTTAAGCTTTTGGGTTCATACCCCAAATATAAAGGAAACCCCTTTTTTTTAAAAATAAAGTGCCTGATTAAAGGGTTATTCTGATAGGATAAATTAAGTAGATTTCTACCTTTATTATATTTTATAGAATTAAACTATACCTAATAGTATCAAAAACTATTGTGCATCTTACACTAAAATATATTTATTGAATTTAAATAACAAAACTAACCCCCTATTTTAGATTTTTTTTAATTTAAATTCAAATAAAATATTTTTTTATTTTATTCTTTTTTTTAGAACCTTAATTTCTGTTTCAGCTAATTCTTGATTAGGATGTTGAATTGGATTAGAAATCAATTTATTAAGATTTATCCCCCTAATTTCCAATTCTAAAAATCTTTTATCATCAGAAGCAGCCTTAAAATATTTCTTAACTCAATCAATTGCTTCTATTAATTTTTTATTTTCAATTTTATTAAAAATAATTGTATTAAAAAATTTTGAAATTAATAATTTAATTTCTATTTTAATTAATTCCTCCATATTAATAAAAATAGGATCAACCCCCTTTCATTTTTGATTTCCTAATATTATTGAAGGTTTATCTTGATTTAATTGTTTTATTTTAATAACATGACAAAAAATTTCCCCAATAATTTTATTATCTTATTATATAAACTATAATTTTTTAATAATTATTATAATTTTTAATGTTATTGTAGGAACAATAGGAGGTATTAATCAAACATCATTACGAAAATTAATATCATTTTCATCTATTAATAATTTAGGTTGAATATTAGCAGCATTAATAATAACAGAAAATTTATGAATTTTTTATTTAATAATATATTCATTTTTAATTAGAATTATATGTTTTTTTTTTAATATAATAAATATTTATTATATTAATCAATTATTCATTATAAATATAAAATTTTCATTAAAAATATTTTTATTAATTAATTTTTTATCATTAGGAGGATTACCCCCCTTTTTAGGATTCTTTCCTAAATGAATTATTATTAATTTTCTTATTATAAATAAATTATTTATCATTAGATTTATTTTTATTATAATAAGATTAATTATATTATTTTTTTATATTCGAATTATATATTCATCTATTATATTTAATTATTTAAAAATAAAATGATTTAAAAATTTTATAAAAAATTATTTATTATTAATTATAAATACTTTAAGAATAATTTCTTTATTAGGTATAATTATTAGAACCTTTATATTTATATAAAGGTTTTAAGTTATATAAACTAATAATCTTCAAAATTATAAAAAAAGTAATTTCTTTAAGCCTTAGTATTTATAATTTACTCCTTAAAATTTGCAATTTTATATCATTATTGACTATAAGACTTATTTAATAAAAGAGATCTTTCTCGTTAATAAATTTACAATTTATCGCTTATACTCAGCCATTTTATTAGCGAAAATGACTTTATTCAACAAATCATAAGGATATTGGAACATTATATTTTATTTTTGGTATTTGAGCAGGAATAGTAGGAACTTCTTTAAGATTATTAATTCGTACTGAATTAGGTAATCCTGGATCTTTAATTGGAGATGATCAAATCTATAATACTATTGTAACAGCTCATGCTTTTATTATAATTTTTTTTATAGTTATACCAATTATAATTGGAGGATTTGGAAATTGATTAGTTCCCTTAATACTAGGAGCTCCAGATATAGCTTTCCCCCGAATAAATAATATAAGATTTTGACTATTACCCCCTTCATTAACCCTACTAATTTCAAGAAGAATTGTCGAAAATGGAGCAGGAACTGGATGAACAGTTTATCCCCCTTTATCATCTAATATTGCTCATGGAGGAAGTTCAGTTGATTTAGCTATTTTTTCTTTACATTTAGCTGGAATTTCATCTATTTTAGGGGCTATTAATTTTATTACAACTATTATTAATATACGAATTAATAATATATCATTTGATCAAATACCTCTTTTTGTTTGAGCAGTAGGAATTACTGCTTTACTTTTATTATTATCTTTACCTGTTTTAGCTGGTGCTATTACAATACTTTTAACGGACCGAAATCTTAATACCTCATTCTTTGATCCTGCAGGAGGTGGAGATCCTATTTTATATCAACATTTATTTTGATTTTTTGGACATCCAGAAGTTTATATTTTAATTTTACCTGGATTTGGAATAATTTCTCATATTATTTCACAAGAAAGTGGAAAAAAAGAAACTTTTGGGTGTTTAGGAATAATCTATGCTATAATAGCAATTGGTTTACTAGGATTTATTGTTTGAGCTCATCATATATTTACTGTAGGAATAGATATTGATACTCGAGCTTATTTCACTTCTGCAACTATAATTATTGCTGTACCAACAGGTATTAAAATTTTTAGTTGATTGGCAACATTACATGGATCTCAAATTAATTATAGACCATCTATTTTATGAAGATTAGGATTTGTTTTTTTATTCACAGTAGGAGGATTAACAGGAGTAATTTTAGCTAATTCTTCCATTGACGTAACATTACATGATACTTATTATGTTGTAGCTCATTTTCATTATGTTTTATCTATAGGAGCTGTATTTGCAATTATAGGTGGATTTATTCATTGATATCCTTTATTCACAGGATTATCATTAAATAATTACTTATTAAAAATTCAATTTTTATCTATATTTATTGGAGTAAATTTAACTTTTTTCCCTCAACATTTTTTAGGTTTATCAGGTATACCTCGACGATATTCTGATTATCCTGATAATTTTACTTCATGAAATATTATCTCCTCATTTGGTTCTTATATTTCTTTATTATCAATAATAATAATAATAATAATCATTTGAGAATCTATAATTAATCAACGTATAATTTTATTTTCTTTAAATATATCTTCCTCAATTGAATGATTACAAAATTTACCTCCTTCAGAACATTCTTATAATGAATTACCTATTTTAAGAAACTTCTAATATGGCAGATAATATGTAATGGATTTAAACCCCATTTATAAAGGAGTATCCTTTTTTTAGAAATGCCAACTTGATCTAATTTTAATCTTCAAAATAGTGCTTCACCTTTAATAGAACAAATTATTTTTTTTCATGATCATACTTTAATTATTTTAATTATAATTACTATTTTAGTAGGTTATTTAATATTTATTTTATTCTTTAATAAATTTATTAATCGATTTTTATTAGAAGGACAAATAATTGAATTAATTTGAACTATTATCCCTGCAATTACATTAATTTTTATTGCCCTACCTTCATTACGTTTATTATATTTATTAGATGAACTTAATAATCCATTAATTACTTTAAAATCTATTGGACATCAATGATATTGAAGTTATGAATATTCAGATTTTAATAATATTGAATTTGACTCATATATAATTCAATATAATAAAAATACTCCTGAAAATTTTCGTTTATTAGATGTTGATAATCGAATTATTTTACCTATAAACAATCAAATTCGAATTATAGTAACTGCTACTGACGTAATTCATTCATGAACTATCCCATCTTTAGGAGTAAAAGTAGATGCTAATCCTGGTCGACTAAATCAAACTAGATTTTTCATTAATCGTCCAGGAATTTTTTTTGGTCAATGTTCAGAAATTTGTGGAGCTAATCATAGTTTTATACCTATTATAATTGAAAGAATTTCTATTAAAAATTTTATTAATTGAATTAATAATTATTCATCATTAGATGACTGAAAGCAAGTACTGGTCTCTTAAACCATTTAATAGTAAATTAGCAACTACTTCTAATGAAAGAATTAGTTAAATATATAACATAAATATGTCAAATTTAAATTATTACATTAGTAATATTCTTTTATACCTCAAATAATACCTATCAATTGATTATTATCCTTTTTTTTTTTTATTATAATTTTTATTTTATTTAATATTATAAATTATTATATTTTTAATATTAATAATTTCAAAAAATTATTTTATTTCAATAAAAAAAACTTTAAAAATATAAACTGAAAATGATAAGTAATTTATTTTCAATTTTTGATCCTACAACAAATTTATTCAATTTATCATTAAATTGAATTAGAACTTTCATTGGATTAATATTCATCCCATATTCTTTTTGATTAATCCCTAATCGACATTACATTCTATGAAATTTTATTACTAATAAACTTCATAATGAATTTAAAATATTATTAGGTATTAATAGATTTAATGGATCAACTTTTATTTTTATTTCATTATTTACTTTTATTTTATTTAATAATTTTTTAGGATTATTCCCTTATATTTTTACTAGAACAAGTCATTTAACTATTTCATTATCAATTTCATTATCCTTATGAATTAGATTTATATTATATGGATGAATTAATAATTACCAACATATATTTATTCATATAATTCCTCAAGGAACTCCAACTATTCTAATACCATTTATAGTATTAATTGAAACTATTAGTAATATTATTCGACCTGGAACTTTAGCTGTCCGTTTAACTGCTAATATAATTGCAGGACATTTATTATTAACCTTATTAAGAAGAACTAGTTCTAATTTATCATTTTTTATATTATTTATTTTAATTTTTGTACAAATTTTACTTTTAATTTTAGAATCGGCTGTTGCTATTATTCAATCTTATGTAATTTCTATTCTTAGAACTCTTTATTCTAGAGAAGTAAATTAATGACAATAAATCATAACCACCCATATCATTTAGTAGATTATAGACCATGACCATTAACTGGAGCTATTGGAGTAATAACTTTAGTTACTGGTATAATTAAATGATTCCATAACTTTAATTTAAACCTAATAATTGTAGGCTATATTATTATTATTTTAACAATATATCAATGATGACGAGATATTTGTCGTGAAGGAACTTTACAAGGTAAACATACTATTTTAGTTTCAAAAGGATTACGATGAGGAATAATTCTTTTTATTATTTCTGAAGTATTTTTTTTTTTATCTTTTTTTTGAGCTTTTTTTCATAGAAGTTTATCCCCTAATATTGAAATTGGAGCAATATGACCTCCATTAAATATTACTCCATTTAATCCATTTCAAATTCCTTTATTAAATACTATTATTTTAATCAGATCAGGAGTAACAGTAACTTGAGCACATCATGCATTAATAGAAAATAATCATTCACAAACTACACAAAGATTATTTATTACTATTATATTAGGAATTTATTTTACTATTCTTCAAGCATATGAATATTTTGAAGCACCTTTTACTATTGCTGATAGTATTTATGGTTCAACCTTTTTTATAGCAACAGGATTTCATGGATTACATGTAATTATTGGAACAATTTTCTTAATAACATGTTTTATTCGTCATTTAAATAATCATTTCTCAAATAAACATCATTTTGGATTTGAAGCAGCAGCATGATATTGACATTTTGTTGATGTAGTATGATTATTCCTTTATATCTCTATTTATTGATGAGGAAATTAATTTATTTATATAATATATTTAGTATATTTGATTTCCAATCAAAAAGTTTAATTAATTTTTAATATAAATAATTATTTTATTATTAACTATATCAATTTTAATTATTATTATTTCTAATATCATAATAATATTATCCATAATTTTATCAAAAAAATCATTTATAGATCGAGAAAAATGTTCTCCATTTGAATGCGGATTTGACCCAAAATCTTCAGCACGAATTCCATTTTCATTACATTTTTTTTTAATTACAGTAATTTTTTTAATTTTTGATATTGAAATTGCTCTTCTTTTTCCAATTATTATATCATTTAATCTAGTTAATTTTATTATATTAATAAAAATTAGATTTTTTTTTTTAATTATTTTATTATTAGGATTATACCATGAATGAAATCAAAATATACTTAATTGAACTAATTAAGGATTATAGTTTAAATAAAACATTTGATTTGCATTCAAAAAATATTGATTTATCAATTTATCTTAAATAAGAAGCAATAAATTGCATTTAATTTCGACTTAAAAGAATGAGTTATTCAACTCCTTATTTATTAATTGAAACCAAATAGAGGTATATCACTGTTAATGATATTATTGAATTACAATATTCCAATTAAACCTGAAATATATTAAAATTAAGCTGCTAACTTAATTCATAGTGATTAAAATCATTAATATTTCTTATCTTTCTCTTCTCTTTTTTCCTTTCCTTTTATTTTCCTTTTATTTATATAGTTTAAAAGAAAACATTACATTTTCATTGTAAAAATAAAAAAATTTTTTTATAAATATTTAAAGATTAAATAATCTCCTTAATATCTTCAATATTATGCTCTATATATATATAAGCTATTTAAATTTTAAATTAATAATATAAAATAAAAAATTATTATTCATAAAATAAATCTAAATAAATAAATTTTAAAATTATTTATTTGATATAAATAATAAAAAATTGAATAATTTTTAATAATATTAAATATACCTTGACCTCTATATAATTCTATTCAACCTATATCAATATTTTTCATTAAATTTTGACTATAATTTAAAACATAAAAATTAAGACCATATGTTGATAAATTTGGTATAAATCATATTAAAGATAAAAAATTTCTCAAATTATAAGTTATTAAAAATTTATTTAATGAATAAATTTTTATATTACTAATTAAATAACCTATAAATAAACCCATTAATCTAACATAAATAACTATCATTTTCATATTAAATGGTAAATAAATTATATAAGGATAATTAAAAATTATTCATATTAAAAATCTTCCAGTAACCAAACTTATAAATAATAATAAAAACATACTTTTTAATATAACATAATCCTCATCATATAAATTATAAATAGAAAATAAATTATAATCATTAATTATTAAATATATTAATAAACGAATTGTATAAAATATTGTCAAACCTGTAGAAAAATAATATAAAAAAAAAATTAATATATTTAAATTTCTCATTCTTACTATTTCTAAAATTAAATCCTTAGAATAAAATCCTGCTAAAAAAGGAATTCCACATAAAGCTAAATTAGAAATATTTATACATAAAGAAGTTATAGGAATATATAAACTAATTCCACCTATATAACGAATATCTTGATTATCATTTATTATATGAATAATTACCCCAGCACATATAAATAATAAAGCCTTAAATATAGCATGAGTTAATAAATGAAAAAAAGCTAATTCTGGTAATCCCATTCTTAAAATTCTTATTATTAAACCTAATTGTCTTAAAGTAGATAATGCAATAATTTTTTTTAAATCAAACTCATAATTAGCAGAAGCTCCAGCTATAAATATTGTTAATCCAGATAATAATAATAATAATTTAAAAAAAAATATATCAATTAATAATATATTAAATCGAATTAATAAATAAACTCCAGCAGTTACTAATGTAGAAGAATGAACTAAAGCTGAAACAGGTGTAGGAGCTGCTATAGCAGCAGGTAATCAAGAACTAAAAGGAATTTGAGCTCTTTTAGTTATAGCAGCAATAATTACTAAAATTCCAATAATTTTTATTGAATAATCATTATTTATAAAATTTAAATAAAAAATATAATTTCATCTTCCATAATTTATTATTCAAGAAATTACCATTAAAATTATAACATCACCAATTCGATTAGATAAAGCAGTTAATATACCAGCATTATAAGATTTAATATTTTGATAATAAATTACTAAACAATAAGAAACTAAACCTAATCCATCTCAACCTAAAAAAATTCTAATTATATTAGGACTAATAATTAATAAAATTATTGAAAAAACAAATAATAATACTAAAATAATAAATCGATTTAAATTTATCTCAGATCTTATATATCTTTTTCTATAATAAATAACTGAAGATGAAATTATTAAAACAAATATTATAAATAATAAAGATATTCAATCTAAAATAATTGATATAACAATATTTATTGAATTAAAAGAAATAATTTCTCACTCTAAAAATAATACTAAATTTTCCATAATAAAATAAATTATAAAAAAAAAATTTATTATTCTAAAAAAAAATAAAAAAAAAAATCTAATAAAACAAATTGAATAATTTTTAATAATTTAAAATGATTACTCATATTTTTGACTCCACAAATCAATATTTTTATTAAATTATTTAAATTAAAATCAAATTATAAAAGATTCAATTTTTAAAATCAATATGTTTAAAGGTAATCAATGTAAAATTAATATTAAATATTCACGAGAAACACCAGTATAAAATCTATAAATTCTTAAATTATATTTTCCATGTTGAGTATATGAATATAAATATAATCTATACCCGGCTCTAAAAAAAGATATTAAAATTAATATAATTATTGATAATCAAGATCAACTTACCAATCTATTAATTAAACTAATTTCTCCTATTAAGTTTATAGAAGGTGGAGCTGCTATATTAGAGGATATTAATAAAAATCACCATAAACTTATTGAGGGTATAAAATTTATTATACCTTTATTTATAAATAATCTACGACTATGTAAACGTTCATAATTAATATTTGCTAAACAAAATATACCAGATGAACATAATCCATGACCAATTATCATAATATAAGAACCTAAATAACCTCAATAATTTATTGTTATAATCCCCCCAATTACTAATCTTATATGAGCAACAGATGAATAAGCAATTAAAGATTTTATATCTACTTGACAAAAACAATTTAATCTAATATATAAACCCCCTAATAATCTAATAATAATTCAAATAAAATTTATTTTTATACCAATATTTTGAAAAAGAATTAAAATTCGTAATAATCCATATCCCCCCAATTTTAATATAATTCCTGCTAAAATTATTGAACCAGATACCGGAGCTTCAACATGAGCTTTAGGTAATCATAAATGTACAAAATATATAGGTATTTTTACTAAAAAAGCTAAAATTATTGATATATATAATAAATATAAATTTATATTAAAAAACTTTATAAAATAAATAGTTAAATAATTTAAATAATCAAAAATAAAAAAAATTCCTATTAATATTGGTAAAGAAGCAAATAATGTATAAAATAATAAATATATACCAGCTTGAATACGTTCAGGTTGATACCCTCAACCAACAATTAATATTAAAGTTGGAATTAGTCTCCCCTCAAAAAATAAATAAAATATAAATAAATTTAATACTCTAAATGTTAAATATAATATAATTAATAAAATAATAATATTTAATAAAAAAAAATTAATATAAAAATTATTCTTATATAAAGATTCTCTTGCTATAACTATTAATATACAAATTCAAATTCTTAATAAAATTAAACCAAAAGAAATTAAATCACAACCCATTATATATCTTAAATTACAAAAATTATTAATATTTAAACTTAAATTTATAAAAATAAATATAATTAATATTAATATTATTTGAACCAATCAAAATATATTTTTTATAAAACATAAAGGAATTATAAAAATAAATATTATTAAAAATTTTATCATTATAATAAATTAAATCTTTTAAAATAATCATTACCATGTGTACGAATTATTGAAACTAAAATAGATAATCCTAATGCTCCCTCACAAACAGTAAATAATAAAAAAATTATTAATATATATATTTCATATTCAATATAATTTAAATAAATTATTATTAAAAAAAATACTCTTAATACAATAAATTCTAATCTTAATAAAACAATTAATAAATGTTTATGTTTTGAGACAAAAATTATATTCCCACAAAAAAATATAATAAAAACAATAAATCATATATTTAAAATTATCATTTGTTTTTATAGTTTAAATCAAAACATTGGTCTTGTAAATCAAAAACAAGTATATTACTTTAAAAACTTCAAAGAAAAAGAAATTCTTTATCAATAATCTCCAAAATTATTATTTTTTATAAACTATTCTTTGAAATCTTAAAAATATTTTTATCTTTATTAATTATAATATTCTCTATTATAATATTTTTTTTTAACCATCCCTTATCTATAGGATTATTAATTTTACTTCAAACCTTACTAATTTGTTTATTATCTGGAATATTAATTAATACATATTGATTTTCATATATTTTATTTTTAGTATTCTTAGGAGGATTATTAGTATTATTTATTTATGTGTCAAGAATTGCCTCTAATGAAATATTTTATAACAGTTTTTTTAGAAAAATAACTTTAATTTTTATTTTTTCATTATCAATATTATTAAGTTATATATACATATATAATTTAAATTGATTAAATTTTACTAATAATTATGAAATAATTAATTTTAAAAATTTATTTATTTTTTTTAATAATGAAAATAAAATCAATTTATCTAAATTATATAACAATTATACTCACTTAATAATAATAATATTAATCATTTATTTATTTATTACTTTAGTAGCAGTAATTAATATTACAAATATTTTTTTTGGCCCTTTACGTCTATCAAACTAATTATTAATTTAATACTAATGATAAATAAATTTTTACCTTTACGAAAAACTCATCCATTATTTAAAATTATTAATGGATCATTAATTGATTTACCTTCTCCATCTAATATTTCATTATGATGAAATTTTGGATCATTATTAGCATTATGTTTAATCATTCAAATTTTAACTGGACTATTTTTAACCATATATTATACTGCTAATATTGAATTAGCTTTTTACAGAGTAAATTATATTTGTCGAAATGTTAACTATGGATGATTAATTCGAACTTTACACGCCAATGGGGCTTCATTTTTTTTTATTTGTATTTATTTACATATTGGACGAGGAATTTATTATGAATCATTTAATTTAAAATATACTTGAATAGTAGGAGTTATTATTTTATTTATTTTAATAGCTACAGCATTTATAGGATATGTATTACCTTGAGGACAAATATCATTTTGAGGAGCTACAGTTATTACTAATCTTTTATCTGCTATTCCTTATTTAGGAACAATATTAGTAAATTGAATTTGAGGAGGGTTTGCTGTTGATAATGCTACTTTAACTCGATTTTATTCATTTCATTTCTTATTCCCATTTATTATTTTAATATTAACTATAATTCATCTATTATTCTTACATCAAACAGGTTCTAATAATCCTTTAGGAATTAATAGAAATTTAGATAAAATTCCTTTTCATCCATTTTTTACTTTTAAAGACCTAATTGGATTTATTATCCTATTAACATTATTAATTATATTAACATTAACTAATCCTTATCTTTTAGGAGATCCTGATAATTTTATTCCAGCTAATCCTTTAGTAACTCCAATTCATATTCAACCTGAATGATATTTTTTATTTGCTTATGCAATTTTACGATCTATTCCTAATAAATTAGGAGGAGTTATTGCTTTAGTTATATCTATTTTAATTTTAATTATTCTTCCTTTAACTTTTAATAAAAAAATTCAAGGAATTCAATTTTATCCTATTAATCAAATATTATTTTGATCTATAGTATCTATTATTATTTTATTAACTTGAATTGGAGCTCGTCCTGTCGAAGACCCTTATATTATTACTGGTCAATTACTTACTATTTTATACTTTTCTTATTTTTTAATTAATCCTATTATTAATAAAATTTGAGATAATTTAATTTTCAATTAATAATTAATGAGCTTGTTAAAGCATTTGTTTTGAAAACTTATGAAAGAATAATTTTATTCTATTAATTTATACTAAAATTAATAACTAACTTAAAAATATTTTTAATCCTACAAAAAATAATAAATAATTTAAAGAAATAGGTAAATATCTTTTTCAAGATAAATATATTAATTTATCATATCGATAACGAGGTAATGTTCCACGAACTCAAATAAATAAAAATGAAATAAAAATCAATTTTAAATAAAAAAATAAAGATATATTATACCCCCCTAAATATAATAAAACAAATAATATTCTTATAAATAAAATTCTTGAATATTCAGCTAAAAAAATTAAAGCAAACCCTCCTCTTCTATATTCAATATTAAATCCTGAAACTAATTCTCTCTCTCCTTCTGCAAAATCAAAAGGAGTTCGATTAGTTTCAGCTAATCTTGAAGAAATTCAACTTATTCTTAAAGGTAATATTAAAAAAAAAAATCAAATTAAATCCTGATAAATAAAAAATTTTATCATATTAAAATCTATAATTAATATAATTCTTGATAATATAATTAAAGCTAATCTTACTTCATATGAAATTGTTTGAGCAACAGCTCGTAATCCCCCCAATAAAGAATAATTAGAATTTGAAGATCATCCTGCAACCATAACAGTATAAACTCCCATTCTTGTACAACATAAAAAAAATAAAACTCCTAAATTAAATCTAATTATATTAAAATAATAAGGAATTAATATCCATACTATTAAAGATAAAATAAAACTAATAATAGGAGAAAAATAATAAGAAATATAATTAGAATATATAGGAAAAACTTGTTCTTTAGTAAATAATTTAATAGCATCAGAAAAAGGTTGTAAAATTCCTATATACCCAACTTTATTAGGACCTTTTCGAATTTGAATATAACCTAAAACTTTACGTTCTAATAATGTAAGAAAAGCAACCCCAATTAATACCCCTAAAATTAAAATTAATATTCCTAAAATTATTATTATTATATCTTTTAATATCATTTACTACATATATAACCAAGTTATATATTTATGATTTCTAAAATCATTACATTTTTTCTGCCAAAATAGTCATATTTAAAAATATTTACTATTATTAAAATTCTTCTAAATAAAACTATTTTAAATATTTGATCCTTTCGTACTAAAATATTTTATTAATCTAAAGATAGAAACCAACCTGGCTTACACCGGTTTGAACTCAGATCATGTAAGATTTTAATGATCGAACAGATCAAAAATTTTAAACTTTTGCATTTAAATTTTATCTTAATCCAACATCGAGGTCGCAAACTTTTTTTCTTATTTGAACTAAAAAAAAAATTACGCTGTTATCCCTAAGGTAATTTTATCTTATAATCGTAAATTACGGATCATTTATTCATTTATTAATGTAAAATTATAAAAAAAGTTATTTTAATTTTTCTATCACCCCAATAAAATATTTATATAAATTGAAATTTTAAATCTTATAAAAAATTTTAATTTATATAAATATAAAACTCTATAGGGTCTTCTCGTCTTTTAAATAAATTTTAGCTTTTTAACTAAAAAATTAAATTTTATAAATCAAAAAGAGACAGTATATATTTCATCAAATCCTTCATACAAGTCACCAATTAAGAGACTAATGATTATGCTACCTTTGTACAGTCAAAATACTGCAGCCCTTTAATATATTATCAGTGGGCAGATTAGACTTTAAATTATTAATCAAAAAGACATGTTTTTGATAAACAAGTGAATATAAATTTTTGCCGAATTCCTTTTATTAAATTATCAAATAATAAATTACATTTATCTATTTATATACTAATTTTATCATTATATCTAAATTTAAGTTATTAAAAAATATTTTTTAATAAAAAATTAAATAAATTTTGAAATTTTAATTAAATTAAAATTATTTATAAAAAATTATAATTTATAAACAATATAAATTTTAAAAATTTTAATTATTATTAAAACTTATTATAAAAATTTATTTTAAAGCTTATCCCTTAAAATATTTAATTTTAAAAATACAATTTTAATTAATTAAAATTGTATTTTCTTTTAAAATTTAAAATTAAATTTTTTTCTAAAAAAACTAGATATATTTAAAAACGATTAACATCTCATTTCCAATTAATTATTAAAAATAATTATACAACATTAATTTTAATAATTAATTATCTCTTTTAAATTCGAGAAAATTTTTAAAAAAAAATTATTATTAATAAACTCTGATACACAAGATACAATAAATTAAATTTACTTTTAAATAAATTTATTTTCAATATATTTCAAATTTCTTTTACAATACTAATTTTCTATAAATTTTTTTATTTTTTCTATTAAATATACTTTAACCCCCATTAAAATATTTTAATATTAAAAATTTTTTTATTATTTATACTTTATTAATTTATCCCCCTCAAATTAATTATAATATAATATCTTTTCAATGTAAATGAAATACTTTTATCAAGCTCTAATTTGTTCTTTCTAGAAACACTTTCCAGTACCTCTACTTTGTTACGACTTATTCCAATTTATTAATGAAAGCGACGGGCAATATGTACATATTTTAATATATAATCATTTTAATAAATTAATTAAAATTACATTTAAATCCACCTTCAAATATTTATTAAAAAATATTATTCATTTAAATTTATTTATTGTAATCCATTATATTCTTAATTATAATCTGCATCTTGATCTGAATTAATTTTATATAAAAATTTTTAAATATTATTTTTATTAAAAAATATTTTTTTAACAACGATATACAAAATAATAAATTAAGTAAATTTATTCGTGGATTATCAATTATTAAACAGATTCCTCTAAATGAACTAAAATACCGCCAAATTATTTAAGTTTCAATAAATTATTATCTACTATTTTAGTATTATAAATTTAATTTTTAATAATAGGGTATCTAATCCTAGTTTTTTATAAAATTTAATAAATCATAAAATTAATATAAATTTTAATTAAATTAAAATTTCACTTAATAATTTAATATTTAATTTAAATAAAATTATTATTTATTATATACCGATAAAATTTAAATTATTTTTTGTATAACCGCAACTGCTGGCACAAAATTTGTTAATAATTAAAATATTCCTAAATCTTAATTTCTTAAATTTTTAATTCTAATTACTGCAAATATTAATAATTATTATTAAAATAATTAAAAATTAACACTAAAATTTACATGTAAAACAAATTTAAATTAAATTTTATAAATCATAAAAATTTATTTATATATGTAATTTTCTTATATAGATTTTTTTTTTTTTTTTTTATATTAATATATTTATTAAATAATATAAATATAAATCCAAAATATCATTTTTTATACTAATATTAATATAAATATACATAAATATATATATATATATATAATTTATAAATATATTAATATATAATCATATGTATATTAAATATTTAATATATAAGAAAAATAAGTATATAAAATATTTAATATCAATTATTAAACATTGAATAATTTCTCTCTTTTTTTTTTCATAATATTAAATTAAATACCTAAATTGCTATTTAAATTTTTATAATTCAAATAAATTATATTAAATTAATATAATTAATAATTATATAAGTATATTTAATATATTAATATATAATTTTAATATATTAAATATTTAATATATATATATATATATACTATATCAAATTAAGATAATTTTCATTTAATTTTTTATTAAACCATTTTTAATTTTTTTCATATATAAAATAAAAAAAAAAAA